CCCCGGTCGGAATAGGGGGTAAATTCCTTCCCTTAGAACCGTACTTGAGAGTTTCCGACCTCATACGGCTCAACGGTCAAGCTCTTTTGGTGTACGTTTTTTTAATCTACCATATCTAATTAAATGAGATTTCTCGTGGATCCATCCCATTTTTTATACCAAAAGAACAAGAAGTTATGAGTTTCAAACTTTAATTTTGCTTACTAATTTACTCAGTTTTCTCTTTTCTCCCGCCTTTATTAAAGTAGAGGTATTTCCACCCTCAGTAGAGTTTTATAAAAAGGTAACTATCTCGGTTTAATATATAACGATATTTATTATAGAATCTGTGAAAAAGACTTTCCTTTATAAGAAAGGCTTACTATCTTTGGGATCTGATGCTACACCGCTGCTCAATACCTTAGGGGATCCACTCTATTACATAAGTTGATTCCTAACTTTTATTTCATATCATGACATAGACATAAATAAGCAGGTTTTTTATTATATTGTCCCAAAACCTCGCGAATTTATCTTTACGGCGCTTCCTCTATCAATTAGATCCTTTATCCATCGAATAAAAGTATCTAGGCATACCTATTTCTTCTTAAAATTTTAAGAAGTTTATTTGGTTGCTACAGCTGATAAAAATCGTTGTTGTGTACGATACATATGTAGAAAGCCTATATTTTGTTTTTATAGTATTTTTAAAATAATTTGTTCTTTTTCCTTTTTTATTTCTATAGTGGAGATAGTCGCACGTAATGACAGATCACGGCCATATTATTAAAGGCTTGTGGTAAGAAAGGGTTTCGCTCTAGTGCACGAAAATAATATTCCAAAGCTTTTGTATGTTCTCCGTTTCTTGTGTGGATAAGGCCTATGTTATAAAGTATATAACTTCGGTCATAGGGATCAATTTCTAGTCGCATAGCTTCATAATAATTCTGTAAAGCTTCCGCATAATTTCCTTCGGATTGAGCCGACATCCGTTACGGTCGTCATTCGATTCAAAAAATCTCCGTTTCAGAACCGTACATGAGATTTTCATCTCATACGGCTCCTCCTTTATGTACATAATGATACTAATACATGGAATAAAAAAAGATTGAAATATTCTCATTATAAACTAAGTGGGGCTGGTGTTTTTACAAGAAATCTCTAACCAACCTTTTTGTAAAAGATTTTTACTCAACATCAAGTCTGTTGATACTAGATAAAAAAGGGGTGACTCCTGCAATTTTTTTGTCTAAATGCCGCGTAATTTTCAGGAATTAGTCACTTCAACAGTTTTCTATGGTTATACGGGTATCCAAACACGAACGAGATGGGTGTTTGTTGTCCCAACCATTCTTGCGAGTCCTGATCCTCATAAGGAAAAAGTCTAATTTATAACAAAGTTTTCCTGTTGTTGATTCCGAAGAGTAGTGCCTCTTCCTCTATGCCTCCTATTAGTACTAGTGGAGGAGGTTTGACCTAACACAAGCATAGGTAAACCTTTCGCTCAATACTTATAATCAACAATTGAAGCATTTGAGGTTGCATTAATCGGGGATACACGACAGAAGGGCTTGATTTATTTACAAACTTCACCTTCAACAAGCGTAGATTTATTTCAAATAATTTTTTTTCCTTATATCCCGAATAAGTCTCATGCTACTTTCTCCTAAGAACATTAAAAAATATAAATAAATTCAATTATAAAAATTAAAGATAAAGTAGAAAATAACTAAAAAAAAAAAAAGAATCAAATCGCACCATCTCTGTAATAAGCGAATGCCTCCTTCTCTCCCGAAGTTGTCGGAATTATTCGTAATAAGATATTGGCTACAATAGAGAAGGTCTTATCAATAAAATTTCCAGTTATTCCAGATCTAGACATAGGCAGAAATTCATGCTATAATTTATTTTAATTCCCTTCGTGGGAAAATAATCCCACAATTAAAGGAATTTTCCAAAACAAAATAACATAAAACCAGACTCATTAAAATTAAACTTCTACTCAAACTCAAATTATTTTTTGCAGGAATCCATAAAAACTCATAAATATTGAGAACGGTTAGATTTCATCGAAATGAATATATAGTTGTATTAAAAAGATTGGAAAATTTTTAGATTGCATCAAAGTTGAAGAATTACCGAATTTATTCGAAGCTGTAGGAAAATTCAAGAAGTTTTGAGTAAATTATGATCCAAAGAGGAAAAAGAGTTGAATAATTGCTCTATCATGGATGAAAATAAAAGAGAATAAAGGTCTAAACTAAAAAAAACGATGATCTAAAAAGCGCCATTAAAAATAGTATAAAAAAATGAGCAATCGGTGAAGTGGGTCCAACTAATTTATTTAATCCGGTAGAAAAATTATAAAAAATAAAATAAGGAGTCCCATCTTCGTAAACATGACATGAATAAATGCTTTTTTTTACAATTTGTCCCACAAAATTATCTAATTTACCTAGCCTCGACTAAGATTTTAAAAAGTTTTTTCCTTTTTTTTTTTTAGTTAAATTAAAATAGAGTGTATGCTTTTATCCAAAAACCAAAACTATTTTTTCGATTTATTAGCAACTTTATCATTATGTAGGAGAGATGGCCGAGTGGTTCAAGGCGTAGCATTGGAAATGCTATGTAGGCTTTTGTTTACCGAGGGTTCGAATCCCTCTCTTTCCGTACCCGTCACCTAATTCAATAACGTTAATGTTATTAAACGCAATATCTCAAATAAAATACACGATTAATTATTGCAACAGTTAGGGCTTTCTTGGATATATTTGAGATATTCCTAATCCCAATTGCTATAATATTTAAAATACTAGAAAGAATGGACAAGGAATTAAAACCTCCCTATCAATCTATGATACGAGACATGAACAGGAAAAAATCCTCGGAAAAAACCCCTTACTCTTTATATGGGTGTAAAGGGAGGGTAAAATTGTCCAAATTCTTCTTATTTTAGTTAGATTTAAGTCTGACGAGAATAATATTCTACAACTAGCAATTCATTTATTTTCAAACCGACCCATTTACTATCTAGTATTTCATTGACCGATCCTTTATATTGGAATGGATTAAGGGTCAAATGTTTTGGCAATTCCTCACGGGAGGATGAATCAATATACTTTTGAACCAGAGACTTAGATTTTTGTTTATCTCTCACGATAATAATATCGCGGGGTTTGCAGCGATAACTCGGTATATCTACTATACCACCATTAACTAAAATATGTCTATGGTTAACCAATTGGCGGGCTTGAGGAATAGTCGAAGTTAGACCTAATCGAAAAAGGATGTTATCCAACCGCATTTCAAGCAATTGTAGTAAAACTTGACCTGTTGACCCTTTTGCTTTTCCGGCGATATGAACGTATTTAAGTAATTGTTGTTCTGTAAGACCATAATGAAAGCGTAATTTTTGTTTTTCTTCTAAACGAATACGATATTGAGATTTTTTACCGGGGCGTAATTGGTTTCTAAAATCGTTTCCTGTTCTAGGCTTTTTAGTTGTTAGTCCCGGTAAAGCTCCCAGACGCCGTATTTTTTTGAAACGTGGTCCTCTGTAACGCGACATAAAGACTCCTTATGAAGTTGCATAAACCGAAATGAAATATGAAATTAAACTAAAGGATAAATAGAAAAAAATAAAAATACAACATAAAAAGTAAAGTCAATAAAAAATTGAATAAAATTTATTGAAATATTATACTAGAAAGAATAATTAGATGAATTCTCTTAATATCCTGGCCTTAATAGATTATATATCTAATTTATCGTATTTAGATTAAATAATATAAAACGAGTAAATACTAAAAACTCTCAAAACATATTTTTTTTATCATATGAATAGAAATTATTCTAATAAGAATATAAACATCAAAAAAAGTAAGGGCTCTTTTCTTGATTGATTTAGTGGACATAGAAAAAACTCCTTCAATTTTTTTTATTCTAATTTCTTAGAAGATATTACAAGGGTGCCATTTGGGATAAAGTATAAGAAGCCCTTTCAATTTCTTTGATTTCACATTTTCAACTATGAAAAAAAAATCAAACAGATGGAGAAAAGCCCGCTATCGGAGTCGAACCGATGACCATCGCATTACAAATGCGATGCTCTAACCTCTGAGCTAAGTGGGCTCGCATAATATAAATTGTATACACACAGGAATTTAGTAAACTACAGGAATTTTCGCTATTAACTCGTCACATAACAATTAATATCTAATTTGATTCTTTTCTTTTATCAAATATATGATTATCAATATCTTAATTAGATAGTAAGATTTTTTTTAATGGTTTTTCCTATACTATATTTATATTTAGTAATCTAATTTTATTTAAAAAACCATTAATTTGGTTCAATTTTTATTACATAATTGAAACAAACAACTTTAAATTGTTTTTTTATTAAAAAGGGAGTTATTAGTTATAGCCATTAGATTTGTTAGAGATATTTAATTATTCAATATATAGAATAATTAAAATTCCTTTTAGTTATTTTTCGTTCGATAAGGACTAACACAAAAACAAAAGAATCGATCGTTCAAGTATTCAAAATTGAACGCTAAAAATAATAAAAATTAGGTAAAAAATATATCTACCTAGAATAATACTATTAATCCTATATATACTATATATATAGTATAATATACTATATATATGTTATGTATGAATCAATATTATATATTGAGTGTATATTGAATCATAATATAACTGAAAAAAAAAAAATATTAGGATAATGATATCCTACTTACAAAGTAAGTAGGGGGATATGGCGAAATTGGTAGACGCTACGGACTTAATTGGATTGAGCCTTGGTATGGAAACCTACCAAGTGATAACTTTCAAATTCAGAGAAACCCTGGAATTAAAAATGGGCAATCCTGAACCAAATCCGGTTTTATAAAAACAAGCGAAAAAAAAAGGATAGGTGCAGAGACTCAACGGAAGCTGTTCTAACAAACGGAGTTGGATGCGTTGCGTTAGTAAAGGAATCCTTCTATCAAAGCTCCATATAAGCGTATCCG